TATTGGTAATAATCCAGCAAAAGGGGGATTATTCCGAGCGGGTTCAATGGACAATGGGGATGGAATAGCTGTTGGATGGTTAGGACACCCCATCTTTAGAGATAAAGAAGGGCGTGAACTTTTTGTACGCCGTATGCCTACTTTTTTTGAAACATTTCCGGTTGTTTTGGTAGACGGAGACGGAATTGTTAGAGCCGACGTCCCGTTTAGAAGGGCAGAATCCAAATATAGTGTCGAACAAGTAGGTGTAACTGTTGAGTTTTATGGTGGTGAACTCAATGGAGTGAGTTATAGCGATCCCGCGACTGTGAAAAAATATGCTAGACGCGCTCAATTGGGTGAAATTTTTGAATTAGATCGTGCTACTTTGAAATCCGATGGTGTTTTTCGTAGCAGTCCAAGAGGTTGGTTTACTTTTGGGCATGCTTCGTTTGCTCTGCTCTTCTTTTTCGGACACATTTGGCATGGTGCTAGAACCCTGTTCAGAGATGTTTTTGCTGGTATTGATCCAGATTTGGATGCTCAAGTGGAATTTGGCGCATTCCAAAAACTTGGGGATCCAACTACAAAAAGACAAGTAGTCTGATGCAACATTGCTTTGTTTTTTTCCTTCTAGTTTCTTTAGTAGGTAGGGTACTGGAGAAATCTTGATTTAAATCGCTGCTTTTTTTTGACACTTTTTCTTTCTTTATCTGGGGATGATCCCAAGTAAACAAAACAGGTATGGAAGCTATAATTAACCACGATCAAATTTATGGAAGCATTGGTTTATACATTTCTCTTAGTATCGACTTTAGGGATAATTTTTTTCGCTATCTTTTTTCGGGAACCACCTAAAGTTCCAACTAAAAAAATGAAATAATTTTTCATTATCTTCATTGAAGTAATCAGCCTCCCAATATTGGGAGGCTGATTACTTCAACTAGTCCCCGTGTTCTTCGAATGGATCTCTTAGTTGTTGAGAGGGTTGCCCAAAGGCAGTATATAGAGCATACCCAGTAAAACTTACAAGTAACCCAGATATAGAGATGGCGATTAGGGTTGCTGTTTCCATTATTATAGAATTTCAAGACCACAATGGATCTATGCTAAAATTGTTTATTTACAATGGAATGGTATACAAAGTCAACAGATCTTAATGAATACAAAATAAGATTTATGGCTACACAAACTGTTGAGGATAGTTCTAGATCTGGTCCAAGACGAACTGCTGTAGGGGATTTATTGAAACCATTGAATTCCGAATATGGTAAAGTAGCCCCTGGATGGGGAACGACCCCTTTGATGGGTGTTGCAATGGCTCTATTTGCGGTATTCCTATCTATTATTTTGGAGATTTATAATTCTTCTGTTTTATTAGATGGAATTTCAGTGAATTAGACTGACAAGAATCTTGAAGTCCTAGCTTTTCGTTCCATACAAAAAAGTGAAGTATGTAGGTCTCGAATTTTTAGCCCATTGTATTTTGGTAGTTCGACCGCGAAATTGATTTCTTTCTGCATTGTATATTTCCGGAATATGAGTGTGTGACTTGTTAGAATTGACCCTATGGATAGTACATAGAATGCGTCTGTCATCTTTATCAAGATGCTTTTACTTCGTCGGATATTCATTCTAGTATCTGGAGCACGAAATAGATGAAATAGATTACAAAGTATTCGAACTATGATTCATACTTAATACTCAGACCTCGTAGCCGGACTCCTTTTCGTTATATCTTATAAACTTTAATCAATCAAAAGATTTTTCTTCTTTCAAACTCTTATTTTGATCAAAGGACAAACGCCTCTTTGTATTTTATGTTTTTAGTCATTATATCTATTTTATTCATTGAATAAGTGATGATCCAATAGTTCTCACTCAGTGAACTTTGGACTTTGAAGGTTTCATTGAATCATCGTGGTTCTCGTATGAATCTGAGGTTTCAATTGATTAGTAAGTAGGGTCTTAACAAGAGAATTCCTATCAATAATAAAGAAAGCAAGAGGAAATCCGTATTCCATACAAATACCAAATAAAAAAAGACAATAAATATATATAGGTAATATAGAAGATTCAAGAGGCCTGTAACGATCAACACAACATAAAGACGAATGAGCCAACTTGATTTTTTGGCATTTAACCACAAAGAAGAGCTTTCGGATTTTTACTTTTTCGTATCTTTAAATAATATTGAATGAGAGAGAAGTTTAAAACTTTCTATTACATATCTCTTTCAATCATTATTTGGATCTTTTTTTTTGTTTGAGCTGTATGAGATGAAATTCTCATATACAGTTCTTGGAGGGGGAGTCACCTTGGTTTACCTATCTCAATAAAGTTTATGATTGGTTCGAAGAACGTCTTGAGATTCAGGCGATTGCGGATGATATAACTAGTAAATATGTTCCTCCGCATGTCAACATATTTTATTGTCTAGGAGGAATTACGCTTACTTGTTTTTTAGTACAAGTAGCTACGGGATTTGCTATGACTTTTTATTACCGTCCAACCGTTACTG